GTCAATCAATGGGGGTTCCGCTTTCTTTCTTGTTCTAAATATGCTTTTTCTCCTCTCCCTTTGGTCGAGCTAGTTTAATCTTCCTCTAAGATTTTAGTTTTATTTTAGAATCTAGATTGGGTTGGTTTGAAGTGTGACACCCCGTACTTTATGGGTGGGTTGGCCAGGACTTTCCTGTAGTGTAGTAAGCCAAGGCAAGGCTTCCTCTGTTGTTTGCTCAGTCCGTACCGTAGCGATGGCTTTTGAACTTCAATAGGCATTGTTGAAGCGATATGACTGAAGCTCTTTGCTAGTGTTTAGTAGTCAGAGATAGGGCGCGAATCCTCCGTTTGCTTCAAAATGACTATTGTTGTTAAAGCGGTGAGTGACCTGCCCCGGCATTCCTTCTGTCAAATCGAGGTAAAAACATGATGCATCTCATCGTCAAAACCAGCTGCAGCTGCCAGTCCGGTTTGGAGACAGACGTGGTAACTTCTGCCACGGGAGTGGAAGTACTCTTAGCCCTTCTGTCTGGTCAATTGGTTGAATCGCTTTGATCGATAAGCATTGGTCCAGGAGTTCCTAGCTTACTTCTTCTAACAACCGATGTTACAACATCCGCTGTTTGATATAAGATCCGCCGTCTCATGCAGCTATTCGGTAGAGTGGAACGAATTGGACAGAACAACCTGAGGTACCTTTACAAAGGCCGGTCCCCGGTTGCCCACGCTCCTGGAAAGCTCTGTAAGAAAGCAGCAGCTTAGTGTCAAATGTTGCGGGGAAGCAAATAGCAGGGGATATCAAGTTTTTTTATGTTGGCACTCTCAAAGTAGAATATGCATTTCATGAACCACTCCAGTTCGAGCACTGGAAGCTACATCAAGTACAGTCCTACTTTCTTAACTTAAAGGGCAGTCTCATATACTAGAGTATACTATAGTGGATGCGAAGCTAGATAGATGGATGTTTTATGGTTCTTTGGTGGCTGTTTGATGATGGGGCTTGTCTTGTCGGTAGTAGGTCAGGTCCGCCCTTTACTTGGATCTGGATCTCATCCCTAGCTCGTAAAGCTTGATTCCAGTTCCGTGTAGTCAGGGTGGTGCTTTTGGCCTTTACGCTCTGGTTGGTAATCGCGGTTGCTGCCCCTAGCCACTGACTATTCTTATTTAAGTAAGCCTACCCAGTTTAATCCCCCTCTCCCTCTCCCTCTCCTATGGTCGAGTGAGTCCCTACCTATGGTCGAGCAAGTTTCACTCCCTCTCGCAGTTAGTTTCTCCGACAAATAGATCTGATCGCAATTCAGATTCTTTTGCCATCACCTTCTATTACTTCCTTGGTCGAGCATCTATCAACACCTGACGATGAGGAGGAATATTACATATTGCCTCAAAAGGCAAGCCACAGTGAAGTCTCCTACTAAATGCTTATTACCAGATCCAACGATTCTCTGTGAAAGGGTTTTTGATCGATTTCCACTCCTAGCCCAGAAGAGAAGGGGCTGCAGATAATTCTATGCTAATTAAGTAGTTTGTTATATCCAATTCTTAAAGAAAAGTATGTATTTGAAGTTTGGTAAGATCTTCCCTCTTGTGAAAGAGAGGAAGGCACTAAGACCCGCTAGAAGGACTCTAAGGGAAGAAAGAAAGCCGTCCTAGTGAGGTGCAATGCTGAAACTGTGATCGGTAAACAAACCCTACAGAAGTCGGAATGGGATACTTCACTAAGGAAGTAGCACCGGCGGTTAACTATACTAATCATAGGCATTCTGAGTTGCGTTTGGGTATGGAATGGATAGGCCCCAAGTGGCTGCCTCTCCTACTACCAATGTGTGTGGGCGGATCATCGCCCCTTCATTCTGGTTCTACTTCATTCGCTATTAACAAGACGGCACACGCAAGACAAAAGATGTCAAATCAGGCCCTTGAAAGGTGTAGATGAAGCCTTTTCCTTTTCTGCCGGAAAACACTTGAAGGATACGAGGCATAAGACTATGGATCGAACTTCTTAAGAGGGAACCGCTACTGCAGCCAATCCATTGAAAGGTGAAGGCAATGCTAAATGCAGGTGCAGACCGATTGGGTTCTCCCTTTTGCTAGGGGGTGATGTTACCAGGTTTTTCGCGAATGTGAGGTTCAAGTACTGCCATCCTTTGTTGGTCGAGTTCGCTGTGTAATTTCAACAATGCCATTCGAAACCGAAAAGGCCGTAGCTGCATCTTTCGAGAAAAATAAATAATAGGTGTCACGCCGATGATTAGGAGAAGTTATGGCTTAGGGAAGGGCGCTTCTGCCCAGATCTATGATTGATCTAGAATTCCCCGAGACGAGACGAACTGTCGATTCTCCGATAAATGTCAATGACTTAAACATGTTTCCGAGACTTCAACATACATGTTTGGCAGCGGCAAGGAGTTTTTTTTTACTTCCTAACACGGATACCAAGACAGCTGAGCAGTGAGGAATATTACATATTGCCTTTCAGTCTCGAAGCAAGCTGTGGTACAATCCCTACTTCGCTCCGG